TATGATAATACGATATGATGACAATGCTGCGGTTATTATTGATCAAAAAGGAAATCCAAAAGGAACTCGAGTTTTTGGTGCAATCGCCCGAGAATTGCGACAATTAAACTTTACAAAAATCGTTTCATTAGCTCCCGAGGTATTATAAACCACGAGAATAGTAGGCTATTTGAATGAAATCGAGTAGTAGATTGTGTATCACGTATATACCTTTCCCTTTTACAAAAAAAGAAAAAAAGAAATAAAAAGAATAAACTAAGAAAAGCATGTTGATTATATCAAAATTCGGAGCACCACAAATTTTAGGACATCATGAGTAGGGACACCATTGCCGATATAATAACCTCGATACGAAATGCTGACATGAATAGAAAGGGAACGGTTCGAATAACATCGACTAAAATCACGGAAACCCTTGTTAAAATACTTTTACGAGAAGGTTTTATCGAAAACGTGAGGAAACATCAGGAAAAAAACAAATATTTTTTGGTTTCAACTCTACGACATCGAAGGAATAGGAAAGGACCGTATACAAAATTTTTAAATTTAAAACAGGTCAGTCGCCCTGGTCTACGAATCTATTCTAACTATCAACGACTTCCTCGAATTTTAGGTGGAATGGGGATTCTAATTCTTTCTACTTCTCGAGGTATAATGACAGACCGAGAGGCTCGACTAGAAAGAATTGGCGGAGAAATTTTATGTTATATATGGTAATCCCTCTGATATACGAATTGGATACGAAACTTCCTATTTTGGAAAAAAAGAGAAAGGACGCGTTGTCTAATATCACTCCTCCTCCATTAGTTGATACTTTAAAGGGGTTTTACCTGGAATGAAAGAAGAAAAATCGATTCATGAAGGTTTAATTATTGAATCACTTCCTAACGGCATGTTCCGGGTTCGTTTAGATAATGAGGATCTGATTTTAGGTTATGTTTCAGGAAGGATACGTCGTAGTTTTATACGAATCCTACCGGGGGATAGAGTTAAAATTGAAGTAAGCCGTTATGATTCAACCAGAGGACGTATAATTTATAGACTCCGTAACAAGGATTCAACCGATTAAGTTGTTTTTCCACTTCTACATTCCGGAATACGAGATTGAAAATTTCAAGAAACTTATTTTCTTCCAAGAAATAGATTCGGAATTAAAGTAAGGAATGAAAAATATGAAAATCAGAGCCTCCGTTCGTAAAATTTGTGAAAAATGTCGACTAATTCGTAGGCGAGGACGAATTAGAGTAATTTGTTCCAACCCGAAACACAAACAACGACAAGGATAATAAGTCTACTAATAAAGGAGACTTTCTAACGGACTCGATGTACAAATAAAAAACAAATAAAAAAAAAAGAAAAGATTTGTTTTGACATGAAATGGATATCTCCATATATCTCTGACTCATATTTATGAGACAATAAAATATGGCAAAACCCATACCAAGAATTGGTTCACATAGGAATAGGCGTATTAATTCACGTAAGAGTGCACGTAAAATACCTAAAGGGGTTATTTATGTTCAAGCCGGTTTCAACAATACCATTGTGACTGTTACAGATGTACGAGGTCGGGTGGTTTCTTGGGCCTCCGCTGGCACTTGCGGGTTCAAAGGAGCAAAAAGAGGGACACCTTTTGCTGCTCAAACCGCAGCAGGAAACGCTATTCGTAAAGTAGTAGATCAAGGTATGCAACGAGCAGAAGTCATGATAAAGGGTCCTGGTCTCGGAAGGGATGCAGCATTACGAGCTATTCGTAGAAGCGGCATATTATTAAGTTTCGTACGAGACGTAACCCCCATGCCGCATAATGGCTGTCGACCCCCTAAAAAAAGACGTGTGTAAAAATAAACTAAGCATTGAAGTGAAGGGATTTCAAGAGAAATAAATGACTCAATGATCTGATCTATTATCTATAATATTACTATGGTTCGAGAGAAAATAAGAGTATCTACTCGGACACTGCAATGGAAGTGTGTTGAATCAAGAACAGATAGTAAACGTCTTTATTATGGACGCTTTATTCTATCTCCACTTATGAAAGGTCAAGCCGACACAATAGGAATTGCGATGCGGAGAGCTCTGCTTGGAGAAATAGAAGGAACATGTATTACACGCGCAAAATCTGATAAAATACCACACGAATATTCTACTATAGTAGGTATTCAAGAATCAGTACATGAAATTTTAATGAATTTGAAAGAAATTGTATTGAGAAGCAATTTATATGGAACCTGTGACGCGGCTATTTGTGTTAGGGGACCTGGATGTGTAACTGCTCAAGATATCATCGCACCACCTTATGTGGAAATCGTTGATACTACACAACATATAGCTAATTTGACGGAACCAATAGATTTGCGTATTGGATTACAACTCGAGAGGAATCGCGGATATCGTATAGAAACGCCAAATAACTTTCAAGACGGAAGTTATCCTATAGGTGCTGTATTCATGCCTGTTCGAAATGTGAATCATAGTATTCATTCGTATAGTAATGGGA